GCTGTAAGCAATAAAATGTCACAATATTTCTTTCACACATGTCCAAGTGATGGAAAAAAAATCATATCTTTTACATATCTACCCAGTTTGTCGACTATTGAGGAAATAATACAAAAAAAGATGTCTTTATACACGACAGAAAAAGGATCCCCAGAGGACCTGTATAATAATTGGGTTTATACAAATAAAAAAAAAAAAAACAACTTGAGTAATGAGTTAATAAATCGAATAGAAGCTATAGAGAAGGGGTCTGTTTCAATAGATGTACTTGAAAAACGGATCCGATTGTGCCATGATGAGAATGAACAAAAATGCTTGCCTAAATGGTATGATCCGTTTTTCAACGGACCATATCGTGGAACAATTACAAAGGTTGATTCACAAAACAAAAAAGTAGTAAATTCCTACTAAAAAGATTGATACATAAGATAAATACACAAACAAGTAAGAAGAAATTCGCCCCCCTCCTACGTATTTTATTCCCTCTCCCACAAAAAAACTCGCAACACCAACCCCGTTGGTAATTCCATCAATCAGCCGTTTGTCAAAAGAATGGGTTAGTTCGGACAACTTCCTTATATTTCTAGTTAAATAGAGTGTGAAAAAGTTGTCTATATAACCACGATTATATGACCAATTGTATATTACATTTAGAATTCGGTCTAAAAAAATTCTTTTTTGGCCTTTTGTTTCAAATGAATTAATTAAGTCCAAACTTCGAAAAGATGAAAAAACAGACCCATATAAAAAAGACGCTATTAATATTCCAAACAATGCTATACTAACTGAAAAAATGGCATTTATCACAAACTCATACCAATCCACAGAATAATGTGAATTTTTATGCAAAAGGTTTGGAGTTAACCATTTTGATAATATATCAAAATAAATGATTCCTTGATCCAAAGGAATTCCTATGAATCCAACGAACAAAGTAAACAGACCCAATACATATATTGATAATAACATGGTACTGTCCGATTCATGTGGATATGGAAAAAGAATTTCATTACCAAAATAAATACTAAAAGAGAACATTATGTTTTTCGCATAATTACCTATTTTATATGTTTTTTTTGAAAAAAAGAAAACCTTTTCATCATTTTTGTTGATTTCTGATAAAAAACAATTTGGATTATTCAAGTTTGATTCTTCTTTTCCCCATATAGATATTGAATAGAGTGAACGGCTTTTAGCTCCATTCAAATTTGTAAAATGAATGCGCAAATGTCCATCAAAAGTAAGTAAATATACTCGAAACATATAAAATGCGGTTAAACCCGCTGTGGAATAAGCTATTATCGCAAAAATTGGTGAATATAACCAGCTATCATTAAGAATTTCATCTTTCGACCAAAAACAAGCAAGAGGTGGAATACCACAAAGAGAGAGTGTACCTAATAAAAAAGTGGTTTTTGTAATTGGCACATATTTTGTTAAACCACCCATAAGAACCATGTTCTGACTTTTGTCTGGCGAATATCCAACTATGGGTTCCATAGAATGAATAATGGATCCGGATCCCAAAAACAATAATGCTTTCGAATAGGCATGAGTAATCAAATGAAATAAAGCAGCTCGATAAGAACCTATCCCCATAGCTAGCATAATATAACCCAATTGTGACATTGTCGAATAGGCCAAACTTCTCTTAATATCTCTTTGCGCAAGAGCTAAAGTAGCTCCTAATAATACTGTGATTATGCCTATCAAAGAAATAAAATACATTATGTATGGTAAGTCGATAAAAAGAGGAAAAAGTCGAGCAACAAGAAAAATTCCCGCTGCGACCATAGTCGCAGCATGTATAAGAGCGGAGATAGGCGTAGGACCTTCCATTGCATCAGGCAACCATACATGAAGAGGGAATTGTGCGGATTTCGCAATTGCACCAAGAAATAATAGAGAGGCACACAGAGCTGCAAAAAAAAGATTTATTGTATTATTATGGACCAATATATTGAAAATTTTGAATAAATCCCGAAATTCAAAACTGCCCGTTATCCAATAAAGTCCTAAGATTCCTAATAATAAACCAAAATCCCCTACACGATTAGTTACAAAGGCTTTTTGACAAGCATTTGCTGCAATGGGTCGTGTGAACCAAAAACCTATTAGTAAATAAGAGCACATTCCTACAAGTTCCCAAAAAATATAAATTTGTATTAAATTGGAACTAGTAACTAATCCAAGCATGGAAGCATTGAAAAAATTCAGATACGCAAAAAATCTCAAATATCCTTGGTCATGAGACATGTAATTATCACTATAAATAAGAACCATGATTCCAACAGTAGTGATTAGTATTAACATAATAGAAGTAAGCGAATCAATCAAGTAGCCAAACTCCAAAGAAAAATCATTATTTATGGTCCAAGACCATAGATATTGACAAACGGAGTTGCCCCTTATTTGTTGAATGGATATATCAATCGAAAAAAGGAAAGCTATGCTTAATAATAAAACACTAATAAAAGCCCACATACGGCGAAGATTTTTTGTTGCATTCGGAACAAATAGAAGTCCTAATCCTACTAACACAGTAACCGGGAGTGGAATAAAAGGTATGATCCACGCATATGGGTATGTACGTTCCATAGGAAAATCCAATTTTTTTCTTATTAATTGCTTCTGACTCACCAGCTCTTATCTTTACAATAGTAACAATAATTAAATAAAAAGAATCAATCTATAGAATCCATCTATAGTGAGATAAAAAAAAAGAAACAAATAGAGGAATCGCGTTGCTTGGTTATTTTTTTAATTTGAAAAATTGGGTTAATTATTATTATTTAATAATTAAAATATTAATATTATATTAATTAATAAAATAATATAATAAGAGAGAGTATGAAATTTTCAATCGCTCGTCTATTCTCTTAATTTATTAGTTAGATGCCGATTTATATCTTTTCTTTATATTTCTTTATATTTATAGTAAGAAAAAAATAACATAAAAGGGAATGATTCGGGGACATGATATCCAACAAAAACTCGACTCTACCCAAGACGGCGCAATTTAATCATATTTTATTCATAGTCATTGTCTAATTTATTGTAAAACTAATTGATTGGCTTTTTTTATCCTAATCAAAGAAACCTGTGTTTTCTTTTTTTTTTGAAATCTTATGACTAGTGTATTCATAATTTTAGATAGAACTAAGATGTATTTTTACTAAAATTACTTTTTCAAAAAAAAACGTATTCTTTAAGAAATTGATTTCTAGTCTTATTTCATTCTAATTAGACTAGAAGTACTTTATCCTCGAGAATGATCAATTAATAGAAAAGTGTTTTATTATCGTTTTCTTCATTTAGTATAGGTAAGGGTTCTTATCTTAATCTAAACCTTTCTATCTTAAAAAATATAAGGCAACAGTATAGGAATCAACTAAGACATTAATTAGAATCTTTTTCTTTCTATTTATAAGAAAAGGGAATTGGTTGCACTTCAATTAAATGGATCCCATAGACATGGACCCATATAAAGATATCAAGGTACCAATGAATACGAATTTTTCTTTCTTTTCGCATTATTACATATAATAGAGATGTAAAAAGGATTGCATTCTATTAAATAAACATACCCTTTTCTTCTATTTCTTTTTTTCTTAAGAATATTCTATTCGAATATGCACCTATCTTTAAGATATAAACGAACGAAGTATTCAGTATGGAATAAATATAGATGATCAATAGAAAAAAAAAGAATCCTTTTTGAATAATACATGTCTTTCACATATAACTATAAAAGAAAAATAACTAACATCTTTGAAATGGCGGTTCCAAAGAAACGTACTTCTATATCAAAAAAACGTATTCGTAGAAATATTTGGAAAAAACGGGGATATTGGGAGGCAAAAAGGGCTTTTTCCTTAGCTAAATCCATTTCTACTGGACGTTCAAAGAGTTTTTTTTGTGTTACAACAAAAAAATAAGCAATAAATCTTACTCTATGAATTAGAAAGTCAACGACTTATTATAAATAAAATGAATAATTTACATTAATTCCAACCTTCAATCCATATAAACGGGATTTTCCGGGGTATTTTGATATGTAGAATGAAAATTTATCTGTCTAACGGGGTTTTAGAAAAAGTATTATCTCTTCTTTTTTAAAAAGTTTTATTTTTTTCTGTTTTTTATGGATCTAGATGGAATCTCCATATTGATCTATAAATAGATCAATATGGATTCTATTCCTATTTATCTACCTATAATCTATATATGTATATAGGGGGATATATGTCTATTTTCTTAGAGATAAATTTCATATTTTAAATACTCTAATCTAAAGGTTCGAAAAGGTTGTATAAGTACGCTAGGATTGAAATCATATCAGGTTGAAACTCTTTTTTTTCATTAAAAAAGAATCTGTCTTTCTTTTTCCATTTTGTATTTGTTTATGAAAGAGATAAATAAAATTAAGAATTAAGGCATAAAAAGCAGAAACAGAAAAAAAATTCTTAATTCGATTCAATAAGGAGAAGGGTGTCGTAATAATCTCAGTCTAACCGGAACGGGTTAACTTATGATATGTGAAATACTCCACTCCTTTTTCTTTCGTTTTTAACATAAGACCATACAAAAGCTAAGGTAAGTATTATTCAACGTTCAAATTTATATTTGAAAATTTCTTGGATTCATCTGTTTACAAAAATAAATTGCATTGATTCCATCAATCTAGACAATTAAATCGAATATGTGCTATTATAATTTTGACCAAGCCGCTATGGTGAAATTGGTAGACACGCTGCTCTTAGGAAGCAGTGCTAGAGCATCTCGGTTCGAGTCCGAGTGGCGGCACCCCCCTAATAAAAAAAAAGAAAGAGAGCACAATAGATTAGATCCTATAGAAAATTCGATTTTTCATTTTTTTCTTATATCCTAATTTGATTCTAAGAAAGTCTTTTTTATTTATTGAATTACATTAATGAATATAATCATTATTATATGATATCTATAGCTTTAGAACATGTATTAACTCACATCTCTTTTTCGATTATTTCAATTGTGATTTCGGTTCATTTAATAAAATTATTAGTTCCTGGAATTATAGGACTATGTAACTCGTTAGAAAAGGGCATAACAACTACCTCTTTTTGCATAACGGGTTTATTAATTACTCGTTGGATTTATTCAAGACATTTACCGTTAAGTAATTTATATGAATCATTAATGTTCCTTTCATGGGGTTTATCCACTATTCATATGTTTTCCAAAATACGGAACCATCAAAATGATTTAAGCACAATTACGGCTCCAAGTGCTATTTTTTGCCAAGCCTTTGCAACTTCAGGTATTTTAAATGAAATGCATCGACCCGCAATACTAGTACCTGCTCTACAATCTCAATGGCTAATGATGCACGTAAGTATGATGTTATTAAGTTATGGAGCCCTTTTGTGCGGATCCTTATTATCAGTATCTCTTTTAGTTATTACATTTCGAAAAAACATCGAAATCTTGGAGAAAATGAATCCATTTTCTTTTTTAATTGAGTCATTTTTCCTTAGCGAAGTACGTCCTTTAAAAAAGAAAAAAAGTTTTTTACAAAACACTTCTTTTCTTTCATTTAAAAATTATCATAAATATCAATTGACTCAACAGTTGGATCATTGGAGTTATCGGATTATTAATCTAGGATTTACTTTGTTAACCATAGGTATTCTATCAGGAGCAGTATGGGCGAACGAGGCGTGGGGATCTTATTGGAATTGGGACCCCAAGGAAACCTGGGCATTTATTACTTGGACCATATTCGCTATTTATTTACATACGAGAACAAATCGACGTTTGCAGGATATGCATTCAGCAATTGTAGCTTCGATTGGATTTCTTATTATTTGGATATGTTATTTCGGAGTAAATCTATTAGGAATAGGACTGCATAGTTATGGTGCATTCACCTCTAATTAAAGAAAAAAATGACTTGATAAATACATAAGAACACTGTTCCATGTCATATATAACGAAAGTTTTGCGAGTTTTTGAGAACCATTAAATTATAATTTAATGGTTCTCAAAAACTTCCGATGTATTTGATTTTATTTTAATTCATGATGTTTTTTTCTTTTCATTTTTTTATTTACAGCAATTCCTTTTAAATATCATAGGAGTTTTTTTTTACTTCATTTTACATATTATTCATGAAAACTTTTTTTTTTCATTTATTTATATTTTTATAATATTTTATTTTTAATTAATTTCAATTATTTAATAATTGAAATTAATTAAAAATAATTAGATAAAATAGTTTCTACCTTGTCAACTGATAACGAGAGAACAAAATCTGGATAAATACCAATACCTATTACAGGTAAAAGGATACAGATTGAAATAAAAAGTTCTCGTGGTCCAGAATCGAAAAAATGAGACTTTTTGCAATTGAATAGCTTATATCCATAGAACATCTGCCGTAACATAGATAATGAATAAATAGGAGTTAATATCATTCCAATAGCCACTACAAAAGTAATTACAATTTTGGGGATTAAAAGATATTGTGGGCTGGTAATTATTCCAAAAAATATTACCAACTCCGCAACAAAACCACTCATTCCTGGCAATGCAAGAGAAGCCATTGAAAAACTACTGAACATGGTAAATATTTTAGGCATTGGGATAGCTATTCCCCCCATTTCGTCGAGATAAACAAGACGTATTCTATCGTAACTTGTTCCTGCCAAGAAAAAAAGTGCAGCACCAATAAATCCATGAGAAATTATTTGTAAAAGGGCTCCATTAAGTCCCGTATCAGTTATAGAACCAATTCCAATAATTGTGAAACCCATGTGAGATATAGAAGAATAAGCTATTCTCCTTTTTAAATTGCGTTGACCAAGCGAGGTTGAAGCTGCATAGATTATTTGAATAGCCCCTACTAGAATCAACCAAGGAGAAAATATAGAATGGGCATGAGGCAATAATTCCATATTGATCCGAATCAGCCCATATGCTCCCATTTTTAATAAGATTCCAGCTAGAAGCATACATGTACTGTAATGTGCTTCTCCATGGGTATCCGGTAACCATGTATGCAGAGGTATAATTGGTAATTTGACAGCATAAGCAATAAGAAAGCCAATATAGAATATTATTTCCAATGCTAGGGGATATGATTGATTAGCTAATGTTTCCAAATTTAATGTTGGTTCATTGGAACCATATAAGCCCATACCCAGAACTCCTATTAAGAGAAAAATGGAACCCCCTGCTGTGTACAAAATAAACTTTGTAGCTGAGTAAAGGCGTTTCCCCCCCCCCCACATAGATAAAAGAAGGTAAACAGGAATTAATTCTAACTCCCACATTAGGAAAAAAAGTAAAAGGTCTCGAGAAGAAAATGAGCCTATTTGACCGCTGTACATTGCCAACATCAGGAAATAGAACAATCGCGAATATCGAGTAACTGGCCAGGCCGCTAAGGTAGCTAAAGTAGTGATGAATCCTGTCAGTAAAATGGGTCCTATGGAAAGCCCATCAACTCCCAGTTTCCAGTGAAAATCGAAAATGGTTATCCATTTATAATTCTCCTCCAATTGAATTAACGGATCATCCAATTTGAAATGATAACAAAAAACATAGGTTGTTAGAAGGAGTTCTAATAAACATATAGAAATTGTATACCACCGTACCACTTTATTCCCTCTATGTGGCAGAAAGAAAATGAATAAACCCGCGAATATCGGAAAAACAACAATTATTGTTAACCAAGGAAAATTACTCGTAGTAAAGACAAGATAGGTTTTGTCCAAAAAAATCCGCACTCGACAAAAAAAATCGAGTGCGGATTTTTCTCGGTAAAGAGGAATCAAATGATGGATTCAAGTCGAATTTTTTGAAAACGTATCAATAAGCTAGACCCATGCTGCGAGTTGTTTCATGCCATAAATAAACTCGAACGCTCAAGAAATCCGTTGGACAGGCGGATTCACATCTTTTACAACCTACACAGTCCTCTGTTCTTGGAGCCGAAGCTATTTGCTTAGCTTTACATCCGTCCCAAGGTATCATTTCCAACACATCCGTGGGGCAGGCTCGTACACATTGAGTACATCCTATACATGTATCATAAATTTTTACTGAGTGCGACATTGGGTCTATTGAGTTTTTGAGCGTTTTCAATTTTCGATCTGGTATATCATTAATAAAAAAATTATTTATTGTAGATACCAAACGAATCAGTAAAGTATCAGAATCTTTTTTTTTTCATATTCAATCGACTTATAAATCTGCTCATGAGAAAGGTCCAAGATACTTTGATTTCCTACGTTTTAGGAAACATGATCATATGACTGATACATGTACATACTAACTGAAGTTGTTGAATTATAAAATTTTTTATCTATAGATAGGATAGATTAATATTTCTCTTTATTTCGATTATTATGACTATTTATTTAACAAATTGGATTGATTGATACGAGTTGATTTTCTGTTACGATGGATTGATGAAACAATGGCCAGTCCAATAGCTGCTTCAGCAGCTGCAATAGTTATAACAAAAATAGAAAAAATGTCGCCCTTTAATTGACGACTATCAAATAAATGAGAAAATGTTACAAGATTTAGATTAACCGCATTCAGAATAAGCTCAAGGCACATAAGTGCTCTAACCATGTTTCGACTTGTAATCAATCCAAAAATACCGATAGACAATAAATAGGCACTCAAAAAAAGTACATGCTCGAGCATCATTAACCAACTCCTCATCAATCTCGATTCATTTCAATATGAATAACAATTTCACCGATTTGGTTGATTCAACTCGCGTATAAAAGGTATGGGACAGAAAAATATTGGTAATGGATAGAACGAAAATTTCCACTTTCTATATGGAAACAATGTGAAAAAAAATATATAAACGGTGTGAAAAAGGGCTGAGATAAATTTTCCGCTATAAAAAAAAGACAAATATTTGTCTTTTTTTTAGAAAAAAAATAAAATGTAATGTTCATTACTGACGAGCCATAGAAATTGCACCTATCAAAGCAACTAAAAGAACTATTGAAATAAGTTCAAATGGAAGAATAAAATCGGTTACTAGATGAATTCCAATTTGTTGAACGTTACTTAAAAGGTCTTGCTCCATAATCTGGTTTGATCTTGTAGTCCAAATAATACCGTACCATGACGTATCCAAGATAGTAGTAATTAATGAAAAAAAGATACTTGTACAAACTAATGAAGTAACCCTATCCCCAACAGTCCAAATAGAAAAATCTTTGGAATATTCTGAACCTTTCATAAACATCACAGCAAATATTATTAAAACATTTATGGCTCCCACGTAAATAAGGAGCTGCGCGGCGGCTACAAAATAGGAATTAGATAGAATATAAAATAAGGATATACAAACAAGAACTAAACCCAAAGAAAAAGCAGAATAGATTGTATTGGTAAGTAATATTACTCCTAGACTTCCTAATACAATACCCGACCCCAAAAATACTAAAAGAATATCGTGTATTGGTCCAGGTAAACCCATTATGTGAAATAGAATAAAGAATAAAAAGTAGAAATATTTCATGATCCTAATGATTGATTCAGGAAAAGGAGATTGCCCTTTTTTATTATTCTATGTAATATGGAATCTTAATGCGATGTGAATTCATGCAGACACATTCATGCACCAATCCCGCTTTCTTGTCTGAAAGGGTAGTTCGGGATGGTTTGTAAATTTCGAAATTGTCGCAGATATATGAACCTATTCTAGATTCAAGTCACAATTATCATAAAATCAATAAATAAATAAAAATGAAAAATATAGATTTTTGTGGTTACTGCTTAACCATCCAAAAAGAATCCCCCCCCTTTTTTCCATCAAAACAAACGGAGTCTTAGTAATTAATTGGTAATCCTTTCTGAATCTAGAGGTTTGCCTGTCGTTTTTTTATATGAGTCCAATTCATAATTGTTTATTTGAATTGTATAGTCTCCAATTATTGATATTGGTAAGCGACCCAAAGCAATTTGATTATAGTTCAATTCGTGACGATCATAAGTAGAAAGTTCATACTCTTCAGTCATTGATAAACAGTTTGTGGGACAATACTCGACGCAATTACCACAAAATATACATATTCCAAAATCAATACTATAATTAAGCAACCTTTTCTTTCGAATATCCGTTTCTAATTTCCAATCTACAACAGGTAGATCTATGGGACATACACGAACACATACTTCACAAGCAATACATTTATCAAATTCAAAGTGGATTCGGCCACGGAAACGCTCTGATGTGATTGATTTTTGATAAGGATATTGAATAGTTACAGGTAACCGATTCGTGTGGGATAAGGTAATCGTGAAACTCTGACCAATGTATCTTGCGGCTCGTACTGTTTGTTGACCATAATTCATGAACCCAGTTATCATAGGGAACATCTTCGCCGATATTCATGATATTTTTCCATTTCTTTCTCTTGAGAGGGTTTCTAACTCTCTGAACAACTTACTATTTTGTTACAGCGAAAGGAGTTGGAAAGAAGTTGTCAATAAAAAATTACCTAGAGAAATAGGCAAAAGAAATTTCCATCCGAGATTTAATAGTTGATCCATTCTCATTCTAGGCAAAGTCCATCTTGTTGCAACCGAAATGAAGAGGAATAAATAAGTTTTGGCTAGTGTAATAAACATACCCACTGTTGTTCCAAAAACTCCACGGGTTTGATTTATTCCAAAAAGTCCAAAAAGAGATGTGTACGGAATAGAAAGATTCCACCCCCCAAAGTACAGAACTGTTACAAATAATGAAGAAACTAGTAGATTTAGGTAAGAAGCAACATAAAATAAACCAAATTTGATACCTGAGTATTCGGTTTGATAACCTGCAACTAATTCTTCTTCTGCCTCTGGTAAATCAAAGGGCAATCTTTCACATTCTGCTAGGGATGAAATTAGAAAAACTATAAACCCTACGGGTTGACGCCAAAGATTCCATCCCCAAATTCCATATTTGGATTGTACTTCAACAATATCAATTGTACTTGAACTGTTAGATAATCATAGTCGATGATAACATTACTGCTCTCCCATCGCTATTACAGAACCGTACATGAGACCCGCGCCTCATACGGCTCCTCAATGGTCGCAAATAAATCTAATTCGGCGTTACCTGCGCATGCTTTTGTCGATTAGATAGAATAAAAATGTATCGTAAAGTTCCTAATTAAATTAGACCAATGAAATTCTGTTTGCTATATTAATAATAATGCTTCTGAATTGATCTCATATCTTATTTCATAATATTTAATATTTTTTTTTAATTATCCATTTATCTTTGTTTCAGTAATAACTGAACCTTTCAATAGTATATGCCTTGCATCAATAAATATTTTGACTTATTTCTTTATATTACGAAAAATCATTAGACACTGCACCAGTTCCATGAATCATGATAATAATCATATCTGTATGAATTATACGAGGAAAAAAAAAGTGAAAATAAAAAAAAAAGATTTCTTTTTTTTTATTCTATTCCATTTCTTCCATTTATTTCGTTCCTTTTCTTCTTTCTCAGAAGGGTTGTTTTTCCTCTAAAAGAAAATAAAATAAGGTATTACTTCGTTCCTGATAGTCATTTCTTTCATCAGTGGATAGGAACATACTCTGGATCGGAATCAGGAGGAAGTACTGCTTGGTCATTTCTACCAACTTAAAGTCCCCATTATGATTCCTTTTATCTAAAAATACTTCTTTGGATACCTTATATTATCTCCATTACTAATCCTTTGCGTATCTTGGTGTTCCTAACTGTCCACCCATTTTTAACCGATTACCTGTCCCTGTATAGTAATACAGAAAAATTGTAAAAACTTGATACAGTTTTTCTTTTTTTGTACCCGCTTCAAGGCATGATGATTAATCAACCAACCTTGGGGTAACCCATTTATACTGCTTATGTGTACTTTCATTTTACTCCTGTACATAGGGAATGAGAATTAATCCTATTACTGCTAATTTATAAGCCGTTTTGTTTCACTCATATAACTATCGGGTTTAATTCATCGACCCTAATGCTGAATAAAAAAATAAAGATATTTATTCAATACATTCCATTTATTTCCTAGAAATAAAGAAAGGAAATAAAGAAAGGAAATAAAGGTTGATGTATGTTCCAACGAATCACACGTAGAGATATTGATAATACGCATAGAGTTAATGGTATTTCATAACTAATTGATTGAGCAGCAGCTCGTAGACCACCTGAAAAGGAATACTTATTATTTGATCCATATCCTGACATAAGAAGCCCAATAGGAGCTATACTGGAAACGGCAATCCATAAAAAAACACCTATACCAAGATCGGCTAGAACAAGGTGATAACTAAAAGGAATTACTGAATAACTTAGTATTATGGATATGACAGCTATAGATGGCCCAATGCTGAATAAACGAATATCCCCCCTAGATGGGAGGATATCCTCTTTGAAAAGTAGTTTCGTTCCGTCCGCTATAGCTTGAAGAATTCCCAGGGGACCGGCATATTCAGGACCAATACGTTGTTGTATCCCCGCGGAGATTTGCCTTTCTAGCCACACGATCACGAGTACTCCTATTGTTATTGCCAATACAAGAATCAAAATAGGGACAAGCATCCATATGAGCCCTATGACCTCCTTTAAAGATTCCGATCTGGAAAAAGAATTGATAGCTTGTACTTTTGTCGTATCAATTATCATTTCAACGGTCAACTTCCCCCATAATGATATCTATACTACCTAGTATCGTCATGATATCGGCCAATTTCATTCTTTTAACCAGCTGAGGAAGAATTTGCAAATTAATGAAACCGGGCGGACGGATTTTCCATCTCCAGGGAAAAACACTATTATCCCCTATCAAAAAAATTCCCAATTCTCCCTTTGGGGCTTCTACTCTTACATAAAGTTCTTGTTTAGACAATTCAAAAGAGGGGGAAGGCTTTTTACTAATGAATCGATATTCAAAATCATTCCATTCGGAATCTTTTGTTTTATCAAAGCGCCGTACTTCCAAATTCTCATAGGGCCCCCCTGGGATTCCTTCTAGAGCCTGTTGAATAATTTTTATGGACTCCGTCATTTCACCGATTCGTACTAAATAACGAGATAATGAATCCCCCTCTTTTTGCCATTGGACTTCCCAATTGAATTCATCATAACACTCATAATGATCAACTTTACGAAGATCCCATTGGATGCCGGAAGCTCGTAACATCGGCCCTGATAAACCCCAATTTATTGCTTCTTCTCCACCAATAATGCCTATCCCTTCAACTCGTTCCAAAAAAATGGGATTCTGCGTGATAAGCTTTTGATATTCCACCACTCCTGTTAAAAAATAATCACAGAAATCAAAACATTTATCTATCCAACCATAAGGCAGATCGGTAGCTACCCCCCCGATACGGAAGTAATTATGCATCATTCGCATACCTGTGGCAGCTTCAAATAGATCATACAGTAATTCCCTCTCTCTAAAAATGTAGAAGAAAGGAGTTTGTGCACCGATATCCGCCATAAAAGGTCCAAGCCATAATAAATGAGAAGCTATACGACTCAGCTCCAGCATAATTACTCTGATATAGCTAGCTCTTTTAGGTACTTGAATATTTCCCAACTGCTCTGGTGCATTTACCGTTATTGCCTCTGTGAACATAGTAGCTAAATAATCCCAACGGGTTACATAAGGTAAATATTGTATAATTGTTCGATTTTCCGCAATTTTTTCCATCCCTCTGTGTAAATAACCCAATACGGGTTCACAGTCAATAACATCTTCACCATCTAGAGTGACGATGAGCCGAAGAACACCGTGCATTGATGGGTGGTGCGGACCCATATTGACTATCATCAGATCTTTTCTTGTAGCCGGTACAGTCATATGTTTTTTCCCGATTCATTATTCTACAAATTTCTGAAAACGAAACAAAGTTCATCAAAATTAAAGATCTAATTTTAGAAACCAAAAAATGCAAGCGAATCCTCAAATTCAAATTAACGAGTTTTTGGTTCCCGAATATCCAGTTGACCAATTAATTCTTTATAACGTACTCTATTTTTATTTGACAAATAGGTCAGTAGCCGTTGACGTTTTCCTAAAATCTTCCGAAGCCCCCTCTGAGATAAATAATCTTTTTTGTGCAATTCCAAATGTGAAGTAAGTCTACGTATCCTTTTAGTGAAATTCCATATTTGAAATTCGGTAGATCCTTTGTTTTTTTCTTTTTCTTCTTGCGGAATAGCTGAGATGAATGAATTTTTTACCATAAAAAAAAAGAAATTCTTTTCTTTTTTCCACAAATATATATGGATTTTACCGATCAAGAATAATAGTCGTTTTTTGGTTTGGGGTACACAAATAGAAATAGATAGATTTGACTTTGTTTTCTAGAAAATAAAAATTCAATTAACAAATGGAATTTCAATCCCAACAAAATTCGAGTAGGGGGATTGCCTTTTTTTAGAACCTGTGAAACAGAAAATTGACTTAATTAAGAGGATTTCGCCAATTCTTTTCTATATTTAATTAGCACGTCATTTAAGCAGTTTTTGTTTTAGAATGACATCTAACACAATATGTGTGTATACATCTTCATGCCTTTCTATACTGGATATAGTGATGAATATATAGAAAATTGACCATCAATTACAAAATTCTGTGTCGTGGATACATACGTATCCTTAACATACTGAAACGACTTCCATTATTACTATTAAACCAATAGCGATTCATACAAGCCAATTCTTCTAATCGATAATTGGGCCAAAGAAATAATTTGAATTGAATGAATTTATTTGTATCTGTATCAAGATATTTGTCTTCATAAAAAAATTGTTCACAATCCCTTACGCTTTTCCCATTCAAAATGAATGGACCCCTACCCATAGCATTCCCCTTTCCTGAATTAAAACTCATTAGAATTCGTAATTCTCTACGACGCCTAGGAGATAGAATATGTTCAGGAACAAGCAAATCATAATCCTTTTCGTGCCCATTCACAAGAGTTTTTCCGTATGGTAAAATGGATCCATCGAAATCAATCTTATCAACATATTCTTTTATTCGACATCTTGTTTTAATTTGCTGTTTATCCTTATGAACCAATGAAATACCTACAATTTGATACATAAAAAATAGGAAATCCCATTTTAGATATAGACGAATTGGTTCGATAACCAAAAGCCCCCCCTTTATCAATCCCGTAAGGGTTAGATCCTTTTGAAAAAGCATTACATCCAGGCGCATTTCTCCTCTTTGAATAGAGGATATAGCAATTTCTCTTGGATTTTTTAATCTAAGCAGGAGAGAATACACTTTGATATTGTCAATAACTTTTTGATTCAAAGAGTTATTCCATCTTAATTGAAAAAGCAAATATTTTTTCAAAAAAGAGTCGAGTCCCGTTTCCTTATTATTTTTGGATTGAGCTTTCTTTCTAGGCTTTTGAATGTCTGATTCTGTGTAATCCTTTTCAATAAAAGATTTTTGTTGGTTTTGTGCATTTAATCGAAGAGCCTCTTGTCCCTGCCCCTCTTTTTCTTCTTGATTTATATTTTTGAATCCAGGGTGCTTTTTCAAATTAGATGACATATCATGATTTGCCTTTCGATTTACGTTGATGTTTTTACTAATGCTTTCCTTCCCATAAAAATAAAAAAAAAGTGATTTGATCGGTATGATCCAAGGTTTCATCTTATATGTATCATATCGTAGTACAAATTCTAGAAAGAACCAAGGCTCGATACTCGATATGGAATAATATAGCATTTCCTCATTCATTCCCATCCAATCAAAAAGGTTTTTTTTTTGATTGGATGGGTTGATTTCCTGATGAATCCTAATAAAAAAAAGATTTTTGTTCTCAACAATTCGATAATCATTGGATCGAGTCCTAGTGTCTTGACTAAAGGTCCTGGTATCCATATGAGTCCAGTATTCAATATTGATATTTTTTTTAAGACACAAATTGAGAATTCCCCAATCCAAATATTTTCTATCCAGATTTTTACCTGTATTAAAAACATACTCTCCCATTATTAAATAATCATCAATGGCTATTTTTTCTGGTACATAAAAGAATGATTCGGATTTTGGTCTGTTGTAATTATTGTAATTATACGGAATTTCTCGGTCTCCATTCCAAATAAGGGGAGGCCGAGAAATGGGTGGTGAGTTCTTCACATCTTCATAATGAAGATATTTGTATGATGAAAGATCATATCTGTAATGTTTTTTTAATTTTTCTTTTTGATTTGTCAATGAATTTATTCTAAAATTCTTTTGTTTTTTGTAATAAATGAATTGGTCTTTTTCTTTTGCATATAAATGCGAAAATTTGGAGCCTTTCTTTTTAATTGTACGACGTTGATTGATTCTATTTCGCCATTTTTGTGGTACTATTCTCGACCATCGAATCTTAGGTAAATTATATTGATAATGACTCCTTAACCAATTTTTCCAGTCATTTATTCCAGAATTCAGAAGTTTCTTCTGTTTTAATTTGAAATCAAATATTCCCTGGCTTCCTAAGTAATCCTTTATTTTCTTCTTGATAAGAGTGGATGCTCCGTGATATTGAAGTAAAGATCCCAAGCGATATAAGTTAATAACTTGAGTTTGTGATAATTTTAAAAATACATATGCTTGAGATAAAGAAAATAAGTCGTAATAAGTCAGTGAATTCTTATTACTATTATTAATAATATTGGTAATATTAGAAAATGATCTATTTATAGTTGAAATAAATTCAATTGTGTTTTGATTTGTTTCATCAATTACCCTTTTGTCTTTTTCATCATTATAAATATGTTTATTGAGAGATTTTTTTATCGATTCAATGAAAAATTTTGCATAGTCTTTGGTACTAATAATGGTAAATAGAAGAGTTTCCATGTATATTTTTTGAATCAAAGATTTAAAAAAATAAGACCATTTGCGTATTAATCTCGTACTTCTTTTTTTTAATATCTTTTTTAATATCTGCCAAATACCTTTTTTGGATTCTCGCCCTTTCTCCTTTTCATACCAACCCGTTTCGTCAGGACTAGGATTTCTATCTGAAATTAGAAATATTCTTTTTTTATCCTTTGCAACTCTTTCGATTTGATTTCTGATTATGATTGTATGATCGGACAGATCTTTTATTTTTTTTTCTGTCAATGAATAATTTGTCAAATCTATCGTCGATTTTTTTTGAATGTTCGATTCATAGGTAATCTTATTACTTAGGATAGAATTCTTTTCATTTTCGTTCGATTCATATATTTTCTGTGATCCTACTCCTTTAGTAGGATTCACTTTTACAAATACAAATAGAAATTCTTTCATTTTTCTTTTTAAAAAGAAAACTATTTGGATAATCAATGTTGTCTTTTCTTTTTCAACTTTCATAAATCCTTTTGTTCCATTTTTAAATGTTTTTGGAACTATAAAAAATCTATTTCTCATTTCTTTTTTTAATTCTTTAAAAATGGGTTTAAAAAAGGGAGGGTTTTTTCGGGGGGGGCCAAAGGGTTGTTCAGTTTCGCGACCCCATACCGTTAAAAAACAAAAATTTTGTTTTTTTACTTTATTTTTTATTGAATCCACTTGAAGAGATGTTTGTTTAGATTTATGCCAAGGCTTTAGTGAAAAAGGAAACAGGATTTTTATCTGAATACCATCTGTCAACCAGGCTTGGGGAAATTCTGTTTCTGATAATTGAACACCATTATAGGTGCATTTAATGTGCATTTCTTTTTTCCATTCTTGAAAATCTTCGTCCCACTCTGGCGATTGCCATAATAAGATACGGCTGAGGTTTTTACCTATTATCAGTGTGGGCAAAATTATATATTTTCTAACAATCGATTGGGCTACTAACATACAACCCCGTATGGGTTGAGCAAATGTAACAGAATCCCAAGTTTCCGCTATTGCTAATCGATCACTTTTATCTGTTTTTTCTTTAATAGCTGCCTCCATTTTTTCAGCATTTTCTGAATTGGCGGTTTTAAATTCCAGCCCTTTATCCATACTCATTTTGGAGATATCAAAAGAAAAAGATGTTTTATTTAGTCTGTCCAAAAAAAGTGGGGAGTGCGCGTTTGCTTGAAACATTTCCAAAATAAGGGTTTTACGCCTTTGAGCCCGCGTCGAGCCTTTGATTAGATCACGACGAAAATCCGATTGTTGTGAGTAACGTATCAAAGCTATTTCTTCTGCTTGATCACTATCGGTACTAGTATCGGTATGTATATTCTGATCTTTATCAGTATAAATTACTACACGTTTAGCTTTTCTTGAACGAATACCAGGATTACCCGGCGATTCCTCCGGATTTTCTTCTTCCTGTTGTTCCAAATCATCGATCAATTTATATGACCACCGGGGAAGTTTTTTGTTCATTTTTTCTATCTCAATTTCATGTTTTCTAAGCGCTTGATCATTTGAATCGTTTTTAATTGCATCAAAGAGTTGTTTGAAGTTTTTGTTTTTATTTTCTGAATCAAGACTTTTTTCTTCGTTATCTAAAAAAATTTCTTTTAAATGAAAACTAGACGCCGACTCGTCGTCGAATTCACCGATTGAGGTAAAAGGATTATCAATGTCTGTTGATAACAATTTTCTATTAAAATTAAAAGTATTTCTTTTCTCTTCAAACGGATGTTCTTCTTTTGAATTTACTACTTTTTTGTTTTGTGAATCAACCTTTGTAATTGTTCCACGATATGGTCCGTTGAAAAACGGATCATACCATTTAGGCAAGCATTTTTGTTCATTCTCATCATGGCACAATCGGATCCGTTTTTCAAGTACATCTATTGAAACAGACCCCTTCTCTATAGCTTCTATTCGATTTATTAACTCATTACTCAAGTTGTTTTTTTTTTTTTTATTTGTATAAACCCAATTATTATACAGGTCCTCTGGGGATCCTTTTTCTGTCGTGTATAAAGACATCTTTTTTTGTATTATTTCCTCAATAGTCGACAAACTGGGTAGATATGTAAAAGATATGATTTTTTTTCCATCACTTGGACATGTGTGAAAGAAATATTGTGACATTTTATTGCTTACAGCATTTTCAAATCGATCATTTTTTATATATCGTAATGGACGATTCCATCGCTTATAGTCGAAAAGAAGAGTTACAAGAGGTTTTTCAAACCAAAAGAGGTCTTTATCTTCCTCATCTTTAAGTATTTCCTTTCCATTCACTCGGATCTCTTCCGTTTCATCTAGTTTGTCCGGATCCTCCTGTTCTTCCGAACAAAGAGAAGGGTCTTCTTCGGTGGATCCCTCTTGTTCCTGTTTAGTCCCCTTCGTTTCGGAAGTCGTTTCTATTTCTACATCTGTTTCTTCCTCACTTTCCCCTCTTTCTTCCATTTCTGAGGTTTCTTTCAGTTTCTTAGTAACAATAGGCGATGGCATTCTGCCTAAATAGTAGACAGAGGTGATAAATAAGAGAATACTAAAGATTCGAGCCATAGAATTTCTCAATTCTGACACAAGGTACTTATTAGATCGAATAAGTACATTAGATTGAATAGAATGATTTTGCCGTATCCAGGATAATACCAATCCAACCCATTTCATGAATAAAATGTGACCAATTAACCAACCAACAAAACTACTTGTTACAAATAAGATCTTATTGTTGCATCGAAACAGATAAATGTTGACTAATCTGGCTAACGTTGAGCTTGGTAAAATGAAATGGTTGAATAATTGAAAAATGAGATTATTCAGGAATACACATTGAATGCTGAGATTACGCATGGAATTTCTGGTAGTAGATCCATAATCCAAAAAGTGTTTGTGATTGTTCCAGAAGAAATGAAACAAAAGGTACGGTAGAACTAGGACAGTTATTGTATGAGGTCTACCCAATGCTAGGTGCAGAGGCGCATAATAGATCGATATAAACATCATGAGCTGCCCCGTAATAAAACCAGTTGTTGATGATATCTCCTTCTCGGTTTCTTCTTCCATAACCTGAGCTCGGAGAAGGAAGAGATAAGAGGG